TCTCCGCCTACACAAGCAAATTGTTGATAAAACTCCAAAATGGCATTTTCTTTTGACCCAATTTTTTTTTTCTCTTTATCATTCAGGAAAGACAAGAAAATCTCAGGATAGCAAACATTCTCTAGAATTTCTCTTAGATTCGAACCCATAGCTGATGATAGAACTAGAATAGATATTTTCTGTTTCCTACTCACACGAGCCCATATCCTTGCTTTTCGATCAATCTCTAATTCTAATCTTCCTCCCCAATCTGATATTATGGTCCCGGTATAGACCGAAATTCCGTTATGGTCCAATTCTGACCGGTAATAGATACCGGGACTTTGCAATATTTGATTGATCACAATTCTGTATATTCCATTTACTATAGAAGTTCCCAGGGAATTCATTAAAGGAATGTTTCCAATAAAAAGAGTTTGTTCTTGCATATCCCTACTGGTTTTCCAAATTAATCCCGCGGATACATATAATTCAGAAGAATATGTGAGTGATTCATATACAGCATCTCTTTCTTTTATCAAAGGTTCTACCAATTGATATGTTTCCACAAATAATTGAAATTCAATTTCTTGATCTGTATCTTCAATTTTTGGAAACTTATAAAGTTCTTCTGTTAAGCCCCGATCAATGAATCTACAAAATCCTTCAAATTGTATCTGATTAAACCCAGGTATTGTAGACATTCCCTCATTTCCATCCCCGAGCATTTTGAATTTCCCTTTTCTCCAAAAATTCCATTATTGACCCATTCTTCATCAAATCATATGGATTGATTTAGCAATGATGGAATTTCTATTTTGTTTACTGAATCACATGAAATTTTACTCACCCCGTATATGGAATGTATGAAATGCATATGAACGGAAGAATAAAGACAATTTTATATTCAAATTGGAATTTGGAACAGATAGAAAATCGAAAGGAATTAATAAATGCCACTTAGGCTTATGGAGTTTTGGATAGAATATCAAAAAAAAAGTGATTCCATTTCTACCATTATTATGATATTACATACTCTAATCCGATTGGGTACCAGAAAAAGAAATGGATTCGGATTTCATCTGTTCGATGATATAAAGACATTATAATCATCAAAAATATAGAGTTGATATTTTTTTAGCACTTAACTTTTTCATGGATTCTATTGTTCAACAAATGATTCGCATAAAAGAGAGATACTTTTATTTTACCTTTTTTTCTTTTTTTAGTAGAATACGATTGAAGGGCGTAACATAGTAATAAAGTTTGTATTTATTAACCATGTGTAGATAGCTATCTATGTTTCCTCCTTTATTTAAGTTCTATTCGGGACAGCGCGTGCTATGCTATATCAAAATTTCCATTTTCTATTCCATCTATTGAATGAAAAATTGAAGCACTACAATTTACTAATAATTCTCTATAGTCATCATATATAGATATGATATCCAATTAGATATTTGTATAACAATTTATGTTTTGGGGTTTACATATACTTCTATTTGCTGTTATAATGGAAATTGGAAAGGATTTTTTTTTATGGAAAAGAATCAATACTGATTAGTTATGTATCAATTTGGATTTTCTTATATAATTAGAATTAGGATTAAGAAAAGACAATTTTGGATTCAAATCCAAGAATCGTTCATGAATTTACAGTCCCATTTAATAGTTAATGGTTCCAATTTGTCCTAAATTTTGGCTTTTGGGACTGAAAAACCACATTTGGTTTTTCAATTTTTCAATATCAATATAAAAAAGAGAGGGAAAATCTTTAGATATTTCGTTTTTGAGATACTATACATACAACCGAAGGGATGGATCCAATCCAAAAAACGAAGGATTTTTTTCTTTTCGGGCAGGGGTTAAATTTAAGAAAACGGGATTCAAGATGCAAGTCCAATAAAAAAAGAAGTTTCGGAATCCACCACTCGACGCAAACAAAGGGAGACTTTTTTCATCTATTTTGTAGGGTATCATACATTTTGGCGGCATGGCCGAGCGGTAAGGCGGGGGACTGCAAATCCTTTTTCCCCAGTTCAAATCCGGGTGTCGCCTGATCAAGAAAAAACTCGAAATCTCTTATTTCGTTTTGCTGATATAACTCGCTGAATTTTTCCCCAGCAGAAGCAAACAAAGTAAAAGGACTCTTGAGACTTGCTTGCTTGGTTCGAAACATCTGGAAGTTTGGCTCTCGAAAGCTAAAGTGCTCTAAATCCTTGCCTCTAGGATTCAAGGACAGATGAGTAGTGGAAGGGCTCTCATAGAAAGATTTATTGATTCCCTTCCACTACTAATGTAGTGTTTAATTACCGGGTCCTGAACTAGATTGGATAGCCCCACGGAAAATCGAATTAGTGGTTGTGGAAAGGGCTGAAGATACTTTCTATAGAGACTCAGGAGAGTCTCTAAGTCCTCGGTATCCAATAACAATTCGATGGAAAATTGGCTTTCGAAAATTGAAATGAAAAAAAAGGATTCTTTCTTTTCAACAAACCCTAGTCAAAAATGGAATAGGGAG